AAAAAAAACCTTTTATAGCGAATCATTTATTACTAAAAATGAATAAGCTTACCACAAAGGTGGAAAAAGAAACAATATTAACTTGGTCACGAGCATCTACCATTATACCCATAATGATGGGTCATACTATTTCTATCTATAATGGAAGGGTTCATTTGCCAATTTATATAACCGATCGTATGGTAGGTCACAAATTGGGAGAATTTGCACCTACTATAAATTTCCAGGGACATGAAAAAAATGATAATCGATCTCGCCGTTAATTTATAATTAAATATCAAAATCTATTTTTTTTAAAGAAATCTATTCTATAAATATATATATATTTAATCGTTCATATAATTTAGTAGGAGATGAAACCTATGAGAACAAAGAGGGGGGAAAAGTCAAATACAAAAACATACGCTTTAAGTCAACATATATGTATGTCTGCTCATAAAGCACGCAGAATAATTAATCAGATTCGTGGGCGTTCTTACGAAGAAATAATTAGCATATTAGAACTACTGCCTTATCGAACCTGTAATCCCATTTTTAAATTAGTTTATTCCGCAGCAGCGAACGCTAGTCATAATATGAATTTAAAAAAAGAAACTTTAGTTATTAGTAAAACTGAAGTTAACAAAGGTACTACCACGAAAAAATCAAAAGCTCAGGCTCGAGGACGTAATTATTTAATAAAAAGGCCAACTTGTCATATAACAATTGTATTAAAAGATATATCTTTATCTGAATATGCAGAATATATCATATGGTTCAAAAAAACTGGATGCATCTCAAAAAAAAAGTATACAGATATGGCATATAGTGGAGATGTATGGGACAAAAAGTAAATCCACTTATTTTCAGACTTAGTACAACCCATAATCATCATTCCCTTTGGTTTTCTCAACCAAAAGATTATTCTGACGGTTTACAAGAAGATCAAAAAATACGGGATTTTATCAAAAATTATGTACAAAAAAATATGCGAATATCCTCCAGTGTCGACGGTATTGCGTGTATAAAGATTCAAAAACGAGTCGATCTGATTCAGGTTATAATCTATATAGGATTCCCAAAATTATTAATAGGAGAAAAATCGAGAGGACTTGAAGAATTACAAATGAACGTACAAAAAGAATTGAATTATATGACTAAAAAGCTTAACATTACTATTAAAAGAATAGCCAAACCTTATGGTTACCCTACTATTCTTGCCGAATTTATAACCGACCAATTAAAAAATAGAGTGTCATTTCGCAAAGCAATTAAAAAAGCTATTGAATTAACCACACAAGCAAATACAAAGGGAATTCAAATACAAATTGCAGGTCGGATCGACGGAAAAGAAATTGCACGTATCGAGTGGATCAGAGAGGGTAAGGTTCCTCTACAAACCATTCGATCGAAAATTGATTATTGTTCCTATCCAACTCGAACTATCTATGGGATATTAGGCATAAAAGTTTGGATAGTTAGAAACAAGGAAGAATAAGACTCTACTTGTTGTTAGTAATGAAAAAAAAGAGAAATTCCAATTTTAGATTCTGTTATAGGATTTAATAAAAATTGTATGAACTATCAATTTGATATAATTGCTATGCTTAGTGTGTGACTCGTTTATTTTTTTAGGGTTCGAATTCAAAAAATAAATGGACCAAGCTTGTAATATAAACTAATAACTATAGAACTAATCCAAAATCCATCGCTTCGTATTATTATATTATATATTATTTTGAGCTCTACAAAAAGTCAATGATATATGGGATTATAATTATATCGTTGTAACAACTAAAATACTTTTTTTTTAATAAACAAAAGAAAATACAATCTGATTATGAACTATAACAATAGTGTGGATAAGTAGAGGAAAGGGTGAGGGAAAGAAAATATCAATGATATATGATTCGAAATGTAAGGTCTATGAGTCATCTAAAAAATGAAAACTCATAAAGCATCAATCAATACCAATTTATCGATTGATTTATTCATATAACAACAAAAAAATAAAGATCTTCGAGTCAATAAAGACTAAGAATATTGACTTAAGAACCAATTTCAATTAGGAGATCCGTTGTTAGAAATTAAGACCTAACCATTAAAAATTTAGAGACAGTGGGAACGACGGAACCCGTGAATACATAAAATTGTATTGAACATAAGATTCATGTGACGGGATGGCGGAACAAACGGTCAAATATGCTGAGAGGTCATGAACTACCTTGTAAGACTGAACTAGATATTAAAAGAGTAAATATTCGTCCGCGAAAGTTTTTTATTTGATATGGTTAGTTATAGATTCAAATTTCAAATAAGATATACAAATTCCTACGAAATTAAAAGTACGTGTATATCTGAATTAAAAATGAATAATTTTAGAACACCTTTTTTCATTCGCGAGGAGCTGTATGAGAAGAAACCCTTATGTCCGGTTCTGTAGTAGAGATGGAATTGGGATAAACAATCATAAACTATAACCCCCCCAAAACCAGATTCCGTAAAAAACATAGAAGAAGAATGACGGGAATATCTTTTCGAGGCAATCGTATTTTTTTTAGTAAATATGCTCTTTAGGCACTTGAACCTGGATCACATCTAGGAAAATGGAAGCAGGATGCCGAGCAATTTCACGAAACGCGCGTCGAGGTGGAAAGGTCTGGGTACGTATATTTCCAGACAAACCAATTACAGTAAAACCAACGGAAACTCGGATGGGTTCGGGGAAAGGATCCACCGAATATTGATTGGGTAGCGGTCATTAAACCGGGTCGAATACGTTATGAAATGGGCGAAATAACAGAAAATCGAGCCAGAAAGTCCATTTCAATCGCGGCGTCCAAAATGCCTATTCGAACGAAATTTATTCTTTCACGATATAAATGGATAACTAACAAAATACTTTGATTGTAATAGGGGATTCTAAAAATTATGATTCAACCTCAGACCCATTTAAATGTAGCAGACAATAGCGGAGCTCGCGAATTGATGTGTATTCGAATCATAGGAACTAGCAATCGACGATATGCTCAGATTGGTGACATTATTCTTGCTGTGATCAAAGACGCAATGCCCAATATGCCCTTAAAAAGATCAGAAGTGGTTAGGGCTGTAATTATCCGTACTTGTAAAGAACTAAAACGCGAAAATGGTATAATAATACGATATGATAATAATGCTGCGGTTGTCGTTGATCCAGAAGGAAATCCAAAAGGAACTCGAGTTTTTGGTGGAATTGCCAGAGAATTGAGATATTTAAATTTTACTAAAATAATCTCATTAGCTCCCGAGGTATTCTAATTTATAGATAATCGGATATTTAAATGAAATAAATTCATTAGTTAATTTTATTTCACGTATATGCCTTTATTTCATATTTAACCATATGTAAAATTTAAAAACGAAACAAAAAGAAATTACCATGTTGATTTATCAATATATCAATTCGGATTTGTTCATCATGGGTAATGGCACTAGTACTGATATAATAACCTCTATACGAAATGCTGACATGAATAGAAAAAGAATGGTTCGAATAGCATCGACTAATATCATCGAAAGCTTTGTTAAAATACTTTTACGAGAAGGTTTTATCGAAAACGTGAAAAAACATGAGGAAAGCAACCGAGATTTTTTGATTTCAACCCTACGACATCGAAAAAATAGGCAAAAACCATATAGAAAAAATTTTTTTAATTTAAAACAAGTTAGCCGTCCCGGTTTACGAATATATTCGAACTATCAACGAATTCCTAGAATTTTAAGTGGTATAGGTATTGTAATTCTTTCTACCCCGAAAGGTATAATGACAGACCGAGAAGCTCGATTAGAAGAAATCGGCGGAGAAATTTTGTATTATATATGGTAATTGATATCTGATATCCAAATTGGATCAAAAACGAAGTTTTTTTGAAAAAAAAAGAAAACAGGTTGTTAATTGTTTCATTTCACGACTATTATATTACTTACTTTAATTGAATTACTTAATAATTCAGTTTTACTGGGTATGAAAGAACAAAAATGGACTCATGAGGGTTTTATTGAATTACTTTCCAACGGTATGTTTCAGATTCGTTTAGATAAGATTCTATAATATTAATAATTAATATAATGAAGATCTAATTTTATTTTAGGTTATGTTTTCAGTAGTTTTATACTGATACTGCCAGACGATAGAATCAAAATTTAAATAAGTCGTTATGATTTAACCAAAGGACGTATAATTTATAGACTGACTATGCAACAAAGATTCAAACAAAAGATTAGATCTTTTCTTTTCAATTGATAACTTCAAATTGTGTCTTCACGAAAGGTGGAAATTGAAAAGAAAAATATATATGATATAAATATAAAAGGAATGCCAAATATGAAAATAAGAACCTCGGTTCGTAAAATTTGTGAAAAATGTCGATTGATCCGAAAACGACGACGAATTCTCGTAATTTGTTCCAACCCGAAACATAAACAAAGACAGGGATAACCTTTCTAAAAATAAATAAAAGACCCGAATTTAAATATAAATAAGAGAAAATAGATAATAATAACAAAAAGAACCCTTAATTTTAACATGAAATGGATATATCCATATATTTCTCACCAATTCATATTTATGAAATGATACAATATGGTAAAACCTATATCAAGAATCGGTTCACGTAGGAATGGACGTATTGGTTTATCTAAAAATACACCTAGAATACAAAAGGGGGTTATTCATGTTCAAGCAAGTTTCAACAATACCATTGTAACTGTTACAGATGTACGAGGTCGGGTAATTTCATGGTCCTCTGCCGGTACTTGTGGATTCAAGGGTCCAAAAAGAGGGACACCATTTGCTGCGCAAACCACAGCAGAAAACGTCATTAATAGTGTAGTGGAACGGGGTATGAAAAGCGCGGAAGTCTTGATAAAGGGCCCCGGTCTCGGCAGAGATTCAGCATTACGAGTTATTCGTAGAAGTGGTATGCTATTAAGTTTTGTACGAGATGTAACCCCCATGCCACACAATGGCTGTCGACCTCCTAAAAAAAGACGTGTGTAAAAAAAAATAAACATTGAAAAGAATTCAAGAGAAATAAACGATTCAATGATCGGAGCAAACAATATTACTATGGTTCGAGAGAAAGTAACAGTAGCCACTCGGACATTACAGTGGAAATGTGTTGAATCAAAAGTAGACAATAATCGTTTTTATTATGGCCGTTTTGTTTTGTCTCCACTTATGAAAGGTCAAGCCGATACAATAGGCATTACAATGCGAAGAGCTTTGCTTGGAGAAATAGACGGAACGTGTATCACACGTGCAAAATCTGAGAAAATACCACACGAATATTCTACCGTAGTAGGTATTCAAGAGTCAGTACATGAAATTTTAATGAATTTGAAAGAGATTGTATTGAGAAGTAATTTGTATGGAACTTGGGACGCATCTATTTGTGTCAGGGGCCCGAGGTATGTAACTGCTCAAGACATCATTTCGCCACCTTTTGTAAAAATAGTTGATAATACACAGTATATAGCTAGTTTGACAGAACCCATTGATTTTTGTATTGGATTACAAATCGAGCGGAATCGTAGACGCCGTATAAAAACGTTAAATAATTTCCAAGACGGAAATTATCCTATAGATGCAGTATTCATGCCTGTTCAAAATGTGAATCATAGCATTCATTCCTATGGAAATGAAAAACAAGAGATACTGTTTATCGAAATATGGACAAATGGAAGTTTAACTCCGCAAGAAGCACTTCATGAAGCTTCCCGAAACTTAATTGATTTATTTATACCTTTTTTACATGTGGAAGAAGAAAACTTACATTTAGAGGACAATACATACAAAATGACTTTACCGCTTTTTACCCTTAATGATAGATTCACTAAACTAAGGATAAATAAAGAAAAAAGAACATTGAAATATATTTACATTGACCAATTAGAATTGCCCCCGAGGATCTATAATTACCTTAAAAGTTCAAATATACATACATTGTTGGATTTTTTGAATAAAAGTCAAGAAGATCTTATGAAAATCGAGCATTTTCGAATAGCAGATGTAAAACAGATATGGGATATTCTAGAAGAGCATTTCGAAATTGATTTCCCCCAAAATCGCTTTTAAATCTATTTTATCGTTTTATAAAATTAGAAGGGTGTTTTGAACCTTTAGTATTTAGTATAATCCATATATTTTATATTTGGAATAGATACTGAATCTAATTGAACAAATGTATCTAGGGAGAAAATTAAGTTTGAAACAGGCCTTTATTCCCTAGATACACACTCAAATAGATAATATAATATAATTTTTTTTTTCAATTTAATTAATTTCAAAAAGACCTAACGTTAAGGATTTATCAATAGGTAATGTTGCCCCAATGCCCAACCAAAGGGCTGTTGTAGTACCAATCAAAAATATAGTTGTCGCTATTGGACGACGAAATGGATTTTGGAATTTATTAACATTTTCTAAAAAGGGTACTATTAATAATCCCACGGGTACTGAAATCATTAAAAGAACACCTAATAATTTATTGGGTACTGTACGAAGTATTTGAAATACAGGAAAGAAATACCATTCTGGTAATATTTCCAAAGGAGTTGCAAAAGGATTCGCGGGTTCACCAACCATTGATGGTTCTAAAACCGATAAGCCCACGTTACATGCAATAGTTCCTAAAATGACTACCGGAAAAATATATAAAAGGTCATTTGGCCATGCGGGTTCTCCGTAATAATTATGGCCCATCCCCTTGGCCAATTTAGCTTTTAATACAGGATCATTTAAATCAGGTTTTTTTGTTATTGAGATAGGTGATATGATAGATCTACCCCTCGAAGGAACCGGATATGATAATTTTTTATCATCCGGCTCGAGCAAAAGAATCAAGGGGATCAAAAAAAAGAAATGTTATTCCAATTAATTATTATTTGTTATACACATCTATACAAATATGAATGCTTATATGTAATTAATAAAACTTTTACCAGATTCCATCTCTTTATCTACAGTTACAACAATCTAGCTGTTTATCGCTCTGGTCTTACAAGTAAGTTACAAGTAAATACTCAACACCCCAATAGGCTTACAAAGTTGATCATGATAAAATGCTTTCTGGGTCGTCTCAAACCTCTCGATTTTTGTTTATACCCAAGTCAAGTATAGTTGTATACTTTTTACATGCAAAGGAAAGGGTTTACTTGTTACTAACAAAATGTAGCCTCTGTTCTTCTTTAGATCCTTTGTTTCACTCCGATAATTTTATCAATCTAATCAATGCAAAAGAAATGAATGCATTTCCATACTATTAGTGAACATAGATAAAAAAAAATATTAATTATGCTATCCCATATACTTAGTAGACTGGATCTTACGAAGCCTATGCACAACCCGACTTAGTTAGGTCTACTGTAGATCATAGAAAAGATTATCTTCAATCGAACCGGCTTACGCGAGATTACGCCGATGGTTGAAACAAGAACACGTTTAGTTATGAATTAAAATGTGGCAGATAGATAAGAACGTATGTCTGCATGGCCAAATCAGTAGTTCAAGTCACACACTGCCATAATCCATTTTTTTGTTCTCTTCGGAAAATTCTCTTCAACTCTTGTAGTTTAACTGTAGTTTATTGGATATGAATAGTTGAAGAGAAATATCCAAAGACATGTCTTATTCTTTTCAATAATCCACACTTATAGCAATGAAAACCTCTTGTTCCTCTACCAAGTGATAAACTATTTATTTATGCCAAACCAAATAGTTATGATCTTATAAAGGACCTGAAATACCTTGTTTACGTATCATTGAAAAGTGCATTAACATAAATACGGCAGTAAGAAGCGGCAATACAAAAGTGTGTAAACTATAAAACCGAGTTAAAGTGAATTGTCCCACACTAGCACTTCCACGTAATAACTCTACCAAAGGCGATCCTATTACAGGAATACCTTCAGGTACACCTGTTACAATTTTTACCGCCCAATAACCAATTTGATCCCGAGGTAAAGAATAACCAGTTACACCAAAAGATGCGGTCAATACAGCCAGAACCACACCTGTAACCCAAGTCAATTCGCGGGGTTTTTTAAATCCACCCGTGAGATATACACGAAATACGTGCAGGATCATCATTAGGACCATCATACTTGCCGACCACCGATGAACCGATCGGATTAACCAACCAAATTTAGTTTCCGTCATTATGTATTGAACAGAGGCAAAGGCCTCAGTAACGGTCGGACGATAGTAAAAGGTCATAGCAAATCCCGTAGCTACTTGTACTAAAAAACAAGTAAGTGTAATTCCTCCTAGACAATAAAATATATTGACATGAGGGGGTACATATTTACTAGTTATATCATCTGCAATCGCCTGAATCTCGAGACGTTCTTCAAACCAATCATATATTTTATTGAGATAGGTAAACTAAATAAACTCCCTCTCTTAGAACTGTATATGAGACTTTTATCTCGTACAGCTCAAGCAGAAACACCTCAATACGGATTGCAACGTATATGTAATAAACTATTTAAAACTTATGAATCCTCCTATTTTTTTCGATTTTTCGAGAAAAAAAATAATACGAAAGCTCTTTTTTTTTGATGATAATGCCACAATATCAAGTTGGCTCATTCATATGTTGATCGTTACAGGCGTCTTGAATTTTCTCTTTACCTATTTCTTTGATTGAGTCTTTTTGCTGGTTTTACTATTATTTTCTTTATTATTGATATTGATAGGAATTTATCTTGTTAGGACTCTATGAATCGACTGAAACCTCAGATTCATACTAGAACTACCGTGATTCAATAAAATCTCCAAGCTAAGACCAAGATTCCATGAGTAAAAACCACAAGATCATCACTTAGTCACTGAATCGATCTAATGAATGACTAAAAAAAAGAACACATTTTTTTGTACAAAAAAAGCGCATCGCATCAATAAATAGAAGCTTGAAAGAATAAAAAAAACTATCCATAATTTGAATTTATAATGTTCTTTTTTTTTTGAAAATTGGTTGGAGTCCAGCCGTAAGGTATGAATATTCAGTATGAATCATAGTTCCAATATTTCTTGATTTATTTCATATATTCCGTGTTCCAGATACTAGAATCAATATCCGACGAGGTAGAACCATCTCTAAAGATGACAGACCCATTCTCTGTATTATCAATAGAAGCCATTCTAACAAGTCACACACTCATATTCCAGAAAATACAGTACATAAAAAAAAATTCCACGGTCGAACTACCAAAATCGAATAGACTAGAAATTCAAGACCTAAAAAAATGATTCTTTTTGCATTGCAAAGCTAAGATCTCGTAAATCTTATGAATCTAATTCATTGAAATTCCATACAGTAAAACGGACGAATTATAAATTTCCAAAATAATAGATAGGAATATTGCAAATAGAGCCATTGCAACACTCATCAAAAGGGTAGTTCCCCACCCGGGAGCCACTTTACCATATTCCGAATTTAATGGTTTTAATAACGATCCTGTGTTAGTTCGTTTTGAAACAGATTTCGAACTAACCTCAATGGTTTGTGTTGCCATAAATCCTAGTGTAGTGTATTGATTAAGATCTGTTGACTTTGTATACCATTACGTTGTAAATAATCTTATCATAGATCTATTGCAATCTTGAAATTATATATATAACAATGGAAACAGCAACCCTAGTTGCCATCTCTATATCTGGTTTACTTGTCAGTTTTACTGGGTACGCCTTATATATCGCCTTTGGGCAGCCCTTTCAACAACTAAGAGATCCGTTCGACGAACACGGGGACTAGTTGAAGAGCCCTCAAGAGGGCTCATTACTTCAATTAAGAGAATTAAAAATAATTTCATCTTTTTTGTTTTATTGGAACTTTAGGCGGTTCTCGAAAAAAGATAGCGAAAAAAATAATTCCTAGAGTAGAGACTAAAAGGAATGTATAAACCAATGCTTCCATAAATTCAATCGTAGTTTACAATTATAGCTTCCGTACCTAATTATATTTATTTGTTTCACGGAGAAAGAAAGAGCAGAGCGGATAATGGTTCAAATCAATTTATGATACCCTGCCTATGTCAACTGCCCCAAATAAAATTAAATAGAAGCGAAAAAGTGTTGTATCAGACTACTTGTCTTCTTGTAGTTGGATCTCCAAGTTTTTGGAATGTTCCAAATTCAACTTGAGCATCCAAATCTGGGTCAATACCAGCAAAAACATCTCGGAACAATGTTCTAGCACCATGCCAAATATGCCCGAAGAAAAAGAGCAAAGCAAAGGAAGCATGCCCAAAAGTAAACCAACCCCTTGGGCTGCTACGAAAAACCCCATCAGATTTCAACGTAGCACGATCAAATTCAAAAATTTCACCCAATTGAGCGCGTCGAGCATATTTTTTAACAGTAACAGTATCGCTATAACTGATTCCGTTGAGTTCGCCACCATAAAACTCAACAGTTACACCTATTTGTTCGACACTATACTTCGATTCTGCCTTTCGAAAAGGCACATCCGCTCTAACAATTCCGTCTCTGTCTATCAAAACAACCGGAAATGTTTCAAAAAAAGTAGGCATACGACGTACAAAAAGTTCGCGCCTTTCTTTATCTCTAAAGATGGGGTGTCCTAACCATCCAACAGCGATTCCATCTCCGTTGTCCATTGAACCCGCTCTAAATAATCCCCCCTTTGCCGGATTATTGCCGATGTAATCATAAAAGGCTAATTTTTCGGGAATTTTAGACCAAACTTCCGATAAACTTTTTTTTTCGGAGAGCCCGGTTTCAACTATTCGATATATTTCTTGCTGGAAGTATCCCTGATCCCATTGATAACGAGTGGGGCCAAATAATTCGATAGGCGTAGTTGCTGAACCATACCACATGGTTCCAGCAACTATAAAAGCGGCAAAAAAAACAGCAGCAATACTACTGGAAAGAACGGTTTCAATATTTCCCATACGTAATCCTTTGTATAGACGTTGAGGCGGGCGGACACAAAGATGGAATAGGCCCGCTAATATCCCCAATGTACCGGCTGCAATATGATGAGAAGCTATTCCTCCTGGAACAAAAGGATCAAAACCTTCCACACCCCACGCCGGAGTTACGGGTTCTATTTTTCCTGTTAGTCCATAGGGGTCAGAAACCCATATTCCAGGACCATACAGTCCAGTTACATGAAATGCACCAAAACTAAAGCAAGCCACCCCTGAGAGAAATAAATGAATTCCAAATATTTTGGGCAAATCCAAAACGGGTTTTCCTATACGATCATCAAAAAAGATTTCTAGATCCCAATAGACCCAATGCCAAATAGCGGCTAAGAAACACAAACCAGAAAAGGCAATATGTGCCCCTGCCACGCCTTCATAACTCCAAATACCCGGATTCGTTATATCCCCCCCTGTGATACTCCAACCACTCCATGAATTGGTTATTCCTAAACGAGTCATAAAGGGTATAACGAACATACCCTGTCTCCACATTGGATCAAGAACTGTGTCAGAGGGATCAAAAACTGCTAATTCATATAGAGCCATCGAACCGGCCCAACCAGAAACTAGAGCTGTATGCATTATATGAACAGCAATTAACCGACCGGGATCATTCAATACAACGGTATGAACACGATACCAAGGTAAACCCATGGAAATACCCCTTACTTTAATCAAAGAAAAAATGGAATTTTATTGCATTGGAAAAAACTACGGACCTAGTTGCTTTCAGTAGATTATAGCGAAACAGGGATTTCTCTTTTTCGATTCTATTGGCATTATGTTACTACTAACCAAACAATTCTATTTGTAGGAACAAAGAGAAACAGATTTATTTTATACCCGATAAGTATCAATACGCAATCGGGGGTTAATAAATACCACTGTAATATGAGAAACTATGTCCCATCGGGTTTTAAGAGGACCCGCCTATTCGTAAGAATTTTACTTTTCTAATCTTGATTTTTTTTATGATTATGATATCAGATATTCGTATTATGAAGATAATCAACCCATTGTTACGTTTCCACATCAAAGTAAAAATAAAGTCCTTCTTTTTTTATTTCACATGCCTATTGGTGTTCCAAGAGTACCCTTTCGACTTCCCGGAGAGGCATATTCAACTTGGATTGACATATAGTGCGGCTTGTCATATATTTTGGGTCATATGGGATTTCCCCGTTCTCTTTCCGAGATATCCTATGTTTGTTTCACCCTAAAATGTAAAATGATTAATTGAATCATCAAAAAATGGAAGCGTGAAGTACAATTAATTAGATCCCTTTTTTTGTGTTGTGGGGGGGTTCAGATTAATATTAGCAATTACAATCGTTTATGGTTGACTTGGATGAACCAATAAGTATCCAGGCTCCGTTTAGAAAACCCGAATGATAAATATATGTATTGTATGATTTTCACTTGAATGGTCTCCATAGGAGATATCTTAATCAATCGAGTAATATGACGATTGGCATAAAATTGGAAGAAGATATGAATTGAAAAAAAAAGAAAGGTTGTGTATGTAGCAAAGAAAAAAGAAACGGTAATGGTATTAGGAGCATTTGTCCTATATATGCATATGCAAATCAAAATCGGTCGGATCTTTACCCGGAGTAGAGCAGAAACCTAAAAATATTAAAGAGTCCCACTCAGGAACAAGAAAATAGCATCGTGATTTGGATTGAATATCGGTGAAAAGAATACATCAATGAAAGGTTAGTTCGATAAGTTTCTTTATTTGGTATTTGAATTATAGGGAAAAAGAAAAACACTCAGACTTTTTTTGAAATCTGTGAAATATGAAATAAAAAAGTAAAGTTCCTTTATTAGAAACAATCCGCTATGAAAAAAGAAAGCGGCGGAAATATACAATACACATTGATTTTTCCCCAATTTTGTGGAACCGTATGCATCAAAAGGTGCATGTATGGTTTCGAAGGGAGACAGTTTAATCCTAATTAACCGACTTTATCGCGAACGACTCCTTTTTTTAGGCCAGGGGGTTGATAGTGAAATATCAAATCAACTTATTAGTCTTATGGTATATCTCAGTATAGAAAATGATACCAAAGATTTTTTTTTTTTTATAAACTCTCCCGGCGGGTGGGTAATACCCGGAGTTGCTATTTATGATACTATGCAATTTGTACGACCAACGGTACATACAATATGCATGGGATTAGCTGCTTCAATGGGATCTTTTCTCTTGGTCGGGGGGGCTATTACCAAACGTCTAGCACTCCCTCACGCTTGGCGCCAATGAGTTTTTTTATTTGATAAAAAAAAAGAAAACTATGCCTTCTCCATATGAAATCGGAATATTTAAGTAATAATAGCATGGCACTTCGAATTCGATATGAAAATTATTTTTATTATTTTTCAAAAACATTCGATTATGTATCGAGAGAGTCGTATGATATTCAAAAATATTGTCGTTTTTATATATCGGGATTTTGTTTCAGCGGCACAAACTTTGAAACTTTATTTTTCCCTTATTTTTTTTTGAGTGAATCGAAAAGAAACTTTGGGATTGCCGGCTTACAGACGCAATAAATAAAATATATAAAGCAAAAGCAACGGTGCCATCATATTATGTTTTTTTAGCTCTGGAAAAGAAAGTAAAGATGGCAAATTTACAGATCTAGGTCTGATCGTTTTTATCTTTCTTCGATGGAAAGTAAAAATAAATTACATTGTAGAGCCGTATGCAACGTGCAAAAGATGCCCGTACGGTTGTTCAATTTGCCTTTTTTTCTTCACCCCCTCATAAAAAAGAGAATAACTTTTTGTTATTTAATATCATCAGGGTAATGATTCATCAACCTGCTAGTTCTTATTTTGAGGCCCAAACAGTCGAATTTGTCCTAGAAGCGGAAGAACTTCTGAAATTGCGCGAAACCCTGACAGAGATTTATGTACAAAGAACGGGCAAACCCTTATGGGTTGTATCAGAAGACATGGAAAGGGATGTGTTTATGTCAGCAACAGAAGCCCAAGCTCATGGAATTGTTGATCTTGTAGCGGATGGCGGATAAATGAATCTGTATTTCACGCAAATATCCTGATTTGGTATTTTCTATTTTTACTCAATTCAAAATTCGAGTAACTATAAAGTCATTCATAATTATCTGGTTAGGATCGATCTAAACCGGCCCATTATGGATATGATTCATCATGCCAACTATTAAACAACTTATTAGAAATACAAGACAGCCAATCAGAAATGTAACAAAATCCCCCGCTCTTCGGGGATGTCCTCAGCGCCGAGGAACATGTACTAGGGTGTATGTGCGACTCGTTCAAATCCTATCAAATCCTCCTATATAGCAATTGAGGACAAAATAAAACAATATTACATACAGTCGGTATAGAATTGAAGAACTCTAGTCACTATAACGAAATAAAAAAAAAAGATGTAATCTATTAAGCATATTCTTAATTGTTTATGTATGAAATTTATGGTTTTATATTGGTGTAAATCTACTCACTGCAATTTACGATAAGAACAAATTCTCTAGTGGTAGCAAATGCTTATTTCATTAAAGCGTAGAAATCCTTATTTTATTTAAACTTATGCTCGCATTCTTGCTAGAACGAACGGACTAACAGGATCAGCTACCCAGCCAACTTTCCTAATGAAATACCGTTACTATACAAATTGAGTTTTTTGTGAAAGATCTAGTACTAGAGAATTCATAGGTAGAGCAATGTGAACTGTACAAGTGACCAATAACCATGTTAGTTAAATGAAGGGGGGGGGGTGGCTCCGGTGTATAGAGAGGACCTTACCGTTTTATTATTTAATCAATGCATAAATAACCATAGAAACGATGGAACCTACCATTTCATTTTCATTTAGTTTATCCATTTATTTTATATGGAATACATGGATTATCTATATTTCTGACATCGAATATTAATCCAAATGAAGAATTTGGTGTACAATACCTAGGAAAAAATAAACAAATATGGTGGTCGGGAGGGAAGGGTTATAATAGCAAAAATCGTTGGAATTTTTATTTTATACATTGGAACAATCGTTTTGTTATTAATAGACAGGGAAAATAATAACTAAAAAGAAAAAAAAAATTAATTAGTTATTAATTAAAGTTCCATTTAGGCAATGACCAGAATTAGGCGAGGATATATAGCTCGGAGGCGTAGAACAAAAATTCGTTTATTTGCAGCAAGCTTTCGAGGAGCTCATTCAAGGATTACTCGAACTATTACTCAACAGAAAATAAGAGCTTTGGTTTCGGCTCATCGGGATAGAGATAGACAAAAGAGGGATTTTCGTCGTTTGTGGATCCTTCGGTTAAACGCAGTAATTCGCGGGAATAGGGTATCGCATAGTTATAGTAAATTAATATATGATCTGCAGAAGAAGCAGTTGTTTCTTAATCGGAAAATACTGTCGCAAATAGCTATATCAAATAGGAACTGTCTTTATATCATTTTCAATGAGATCATGAAATAAGGAGATTGGAAGAAATGCATCGGAATTATTTAAACGGCGTTCCCCGGAGTTTATTCTCCGGGAAAGTGGAGTCGAAAGAAACGAAATTAGGATGATAAAAACCTAGGATTAAAATACTCTAAAATATGTAGAACATGCTCAATAAAAAAACATTATTCTGCGTTTGTGTTCAGATTGTAATTTGGATTCAATTGAAGAATAAGCTTATTTTTTTCTAGTTCCAAAGCTTAAGGTTCTAGGAGCGGGCTTGGTTCTTTCCAATTGTTTCTCATTATTAAGAAAGGGTAATAAAGATAAAATACGAGCCTGTTTTAGAGCGCTAGTAATTAATCGTTGTTGTTTCAAGTTCAATCTATTTACTCGTCTAGATAATATTTTTCCCTGTTCACTAATAAATCGACTAATTAAACTCATGTTTCTATAATCAATTCGATCCCCCGGCCCAATCGGGGGCAATCGACTATGAAAAGGTCGCTTAGATTTCAGAAAGCGTCGTTTGGATTTCTCCATAATTTTTTGATTCCTTATTCCGAAATCCTAATTCAAATTCAGAAATAGGATTTGTTTCTATTTTTTCTATCTATATTCTATATATTATATTTATATAGAAAAAATAGAAATAGAACATTATAGATTATATTATATAATGATGATAATAATGTTATTTTTTTGCTGGTATTTGACAGGTTTACATAAAGAAATGTAATCTATTTCTTTACCTCCCCATGAACCGTATGTTTGAAACAACAGGGACAGAATTTTAGTAATTTCAATCGACTGGGCGTATTGTGTCGATTCTTTTGAGTAATATATCTAGAAATACCCGTGGATTCCTTATTAATACTCTTTCGAACACAGCTGATACACTCTAAAATAACCGTTACCGGGGCATCTTTACCACCTTTGGCCATGAACCTCCTTTTTATTTTTGATTCACTCAACTCTTCTCGTTACAATTCGAAATGAAGAAAGTAACAAAAAAATAGAAATTACTAACTCGAAATAAAATTTTAAAAATAAAGGGAATAGAAATAATATCTCTAATTTTCGTTACCTCTTGTCAATAACTAGACTGAAAAAAAGGGAATATCAACGAATCTGGGAAAAATCGATTGATCTCTATCAATAGACCCGCCAAAGATCCAAACCATAGAGTACTTAGTACCGGTGCCGTGGATAGATAAATTTTTAGATCTCGCATTGAAAATACTCCTTATTTTTATTGAAATACATTAAGGTATATGTAGTTAAGAACCGCACTTCTCTTAAAACATAAAAAAAATTCCCCCCTTCCTGAACATTCCGGAAATTGATTCGTTTTTTTACGGTTGATTTCATATGTATATCATTTTTTTATATAACTTTATTTTATATTTATATAAATAATATAATAATAACAGAAAAAAGGAGACCAATCAATGAAAGAAATAGAAATACCGATATGGAAACAAAGATGGAGATTCTTTACAATGATACTGTAACTCAATTGAAAGGGATGTAGCGCAGTTTGGTAGCGCGTTTGTTTTGGGTACAAAATGTCACAGGTTCAAATCCTGTCATCCCTGCCTATTTATTTTTCTATGAGCAGCAAGTATGATACTATAATATCATAGTATATAGTATATGATATAGTCGAGTGACAAAAAGAATAGCTTTCTTTCTGTACTAAGAAAGCGCTCTTAGTTCAGTTCGGCAGAACGTGGGTCTCCAAAACCCAATGTCGTAGGTTCAAATCCTACAGAGCGTGATTCCATTCTTGTTAGGTCTCTACTAAATAACTTCACTAACTGAAACAAAAGGAATTTCCTGCGGATTAAAGTTCAAGAAAGGAGTCGACCAATCGGATTTTATTTTAATTAATCAAAGGTCCAGCCGATCGCCACGTTTATATTGTAAATACGCCGTTATGCATAATCCAGCCAAAGTTATAGAAATTAGACCTAACACAATTCCAAATAGAAAAATTTCAATCATTTCAATTTGTTTGATAAGGGGAAACCGGGGGGTAATGTAATAATATATATCTTTAAATATTAATCCGAATTGCCC